ATATGGAAAAAAAATGTAGAACCTAGAAAAGAAAGAAAAAATTATAGGAATTACTAGTCTTAGAATCGAGTTGGACAAAAATAAAGATTTGATTTTCGTGAGTGATTTGATCAGTTGTACGATACCTTTGTTATTTTTACTTTATTTATTTTCATTTTTACTCATTAAATTCAGGAGTAGATTCATTCACATAATATCTCAAATGACAAGAAAAAAAGGTGTTATTGTTATAAGGTCACTCTTTATTCTAAAATCGAAAAATAGATTCGATACGATTAAAAAAAAAGATCAAAAGAAAAGATAAATGATTTTCAAATTTTGTTCTATATGGATTCGAATTTCTTACTATTTTATTATTTTAATATTAGTCTACTCAAGAATTATCTAATGAATCACTTGATTCGAAATTAAGGGATAGGTAGACATTACAAATGATTAATTGATCTCTTTTTCTACCTCCCTTACTCTATGTTTTTGTTAATCCCGTCTATAATGATTGATGAATTAACAACTATCAATTGAACTTATTCTTTCATTTGAATTGGTATTTTTGCTTATCTTCGTATATTGAAATTTAGGGAAGTGCTTTCTAAACATATGTATAAAAAGAACACATTTCATTTAGCTCCTTCATCTTCATGCTTACTATAACTAGTTATTTCGGTTTTCTACTAGCAGCTTTAACTATAACCTCAGCTCTCTTTATTGGTCTGACCAAGATACGACTTATTTGAAATTAATTGAATGAACACAACGCATAAAAAGAAATCTTTCTGTGGTATTGATAGACTCTATATTTCCTTAGAGAGTCAATTTCCAATTAGTGGTCATTGAGATTCATGAGCAATGCGGATTAATATGTAGGGATAGATATTACCTCTCCTTTTTCCCTTTCAAAAAAATTGAAATGATTGAAGTTTTTCTATTTGGAATTGTCTTAGGTCTAATTCCTATTACTTTAGCTGGATTATTTGTAACTGCATATTTACAATACAGACGTGGTGATCAGTTGGATCTTTGATTAAATTAATTAACATCTTTTTTTTTTTAATTGACCTCCTCTTTTCTTTAATCCAAAGGAGGTCAAATTAAGATTACTGGTCAATTATTTAATTGTAATTTTGGGACTAACCTAACCAAGAATGGAATCACGCTCTGTAGGATTTGAACCTACGACATCGGGTTTTGGAGACCCACGTTCTACCGAACTGAACTAAGAGCGCTTTCTTATCTTCTTATCATTATCACACTAGCTAAAACTAAAAAAAAAAGAAGAGGATTTTTTTTATAACCCGAATACATCTTGTATGCATAAGACTATCATATAGAATATGATATAATAAAAAAAGATTATGTATGCCTGATTTTAATCGATTTCAATAAATCCCTCGTTACTGCTCAGACGAGAAGTAATAGGTAGGGATGACAGGATTTGAACCCGTGACATTTTGTACCCAAAACAAACGCGCTACCAAGCTGCGCTACATCCCTTTCAATTGGTCTACAGTGTCATTTTATAGAATCCCTGTCTTGTTTTCAAAATCCTTATTTTCTCCATTGATATATCCAAGTTATCTTGCCATTTCTTTTTTTTATTCTCATGTAACATATAATAATAGTAGAAGGCTTATATACACATGAATATGAAACCCATCGTAAAAAATAACTAAAAAAGGGAATATTTTTTGGGAATGCTCAGTCGGAAGGGACGTCTTTTTCGGTTTTAAGAAAAGAAAAATCTTATCTACCGAATCATTGTAGATTTCAATTGGAATTAGGAATTCCGTGTACAAATACAAGCGGTCCTTAACTACTTACATATATATTATATCGGATCATATATGTATTAACATTAGGCATTACAATAAATAATACAATAAATAAAAAGAATAAAGAAGGAGGATTTAAAATGCGAGATCTAAAAACATATCTTTCCGTGGCACCGGTACTAAGTACTCTATGGTTTGGGGCTTTAGCAGGTCTTTTGATAGAGATCAATCGTTTATTTCCGGATGCGTTGACATTCCCTTTTTTTTCATTCTAGTTATTGACATGGGAAGGGGTGAAGAAGATTAGAGGTAGAATCAAAAGATTTGTGACTAATCCCTCCCCCTCTTTTTTTTTTTAGAAAAAATCGAATTCGATACAATATATTAAGTAGAACTATAATCAAGAAAGGAGGAAAGAGAAATAAAAAAGTAGATTCAACCTCGGCGAAATTCGGGTTTTCTCCAATTCCATTTAGAAATAATATTGTGAGAACAGAAATGTGTCTAGGGCAAGAAGATCATACAAGATCTTTTAATAAAATACTGTACATTGAATCGAATTCGATTCAAAATATACCTAAATATTAGTTTGTTGTTTTACTTCTTATTTTTTTATTTCTTTTTTCGCAGAAAGTAGAAGAATTGGTTGAATCAAAAACGCAAAGGAGGTTCATGGCCAAGGGTAAAGATGTCCGAGTAACGGTTATTTTAGAATGTACCAACTGTGTTAGAAACGGTCTTAATAAGGAATCAAGGGGTGTTTCCAGATATATTACTCAAAAGAATCGACACAATACGCCTAGTCGATTGGAATTGAGAAAATTCTGTCCCTATTGTTACAAACATACGATTCACGGGGAGATAAAGAAATAACTCGAATCAAGTGCCTGTGTGTCACTCTTACAAGTAACACGAAAAGGACATATTCTATATATAGCATATTATTCTATATATTTTCATTTTAGTTAACATAATATAACTAACTAAAAAAAAGCCAAATCAAATCCTATATTTTGAATTTGAAATCTTTTTGGATCAAATTGAAATAGGATTTTGAGGATAAGGAATAAACAAACCATGGAAAAATCCAAGCGACTCTTTCTTAAATCCAAGCGATCTTTTCGTAGGCGTTTGCCCCCGATCCAATCGGGGGATCGAATTGATTATAGAAACATGAGTTTAATTAGTCGATTTATTAGTGAACAAGGAAAAATATTATCTAGACGGGTAAATAGATTAACCTTAAAACAACAACGATTAATTACTATTGCTATAAAACAAGCTCGTATTTTATCTTTGTTACCTTTTCTTAATAATGAGAAACAATTTGAAAGAAGCGAGTCGACCGCCGGAGCTACTGGTCTTAGAACCATAAATAAATAAAAAAAAGTAGACTTACTTTACTCCTCAATTGAACCCAAATAAAAATCCGAACTCAAACACAGATTGATATTTTGTTCGAAAAATCGTAAGAAAAAAATTGGGGAAGAAGAAGAAATCTTTTTTTTATTGGATATTGGACATATTCGCTCATTTCATTTTGAACGACTTTATCATATTCTCTTTATCATACTAATTTCTACTCTACCTTCCCGGAGTTCATTCTCCAGCGAACTCCATTTAAAATATTCTGACAAATTCCTTACAATTTCCTTTTTTATTTTATGATCTGATCTCATTAGAAATCATATAAAGACAATTCCTATTTAATATAGCTATTTGTGCAAGTATTTTACGATTAAGAAGCAACTGTCTCTTGTACAGATTGTGTATTAATCGACTATAACTATAGGATACTCTATTCCCGCGAATTACTGCATTTATCCGAGTGATCCACAAACGACGAAAATCTATCTTTTTCCTATCTCTATCTCGATGAGACGAAACCAAAGATCTTATTTTCTGTTGAATAATTGTTCGAGTAAGTCTTGAACGAGCCCCCCGAAAGCTTGATGCAAATAAACGAATTTTTGTTCTACGTCTCCGAGCTATATATCCTCGTCTAATTCTAGTCATTGAATAAATGAAACTTTCATGAATAACTAATTGATTTCCTTTCTTTCAGTTATTCTTTTCCCTTTTCCTAGTTTATTAATAACAAAACGGATTCTTCCAATGTATAAAATAAAAATTCCAATGGCTTTTGCTACTATAACCTTCCCGACCACGATTTGTCTTTTCTTTTTTTATAGTCATTTTACCTCGAAACGAGTATTGATACTAGGTATCAAAAAACAGAAAAAAGTAATAAATAGAAATGAATAACGAAATAGTGGATTCCATCGTTTCTATGGTTATGTCTTAAACGGTGAGGTCCTCTATATATACCGGAGTCCCTTACTTCATTTAATCAATGCTATTAGCAAGTTGTACAGTTTACATTCTTCGGCTCTACCTATGAATTATCTAGTAATAGGTCTTTCACAACGAGATCTACCTATACAGTAACGGTATTTAATTATGAAAATTGGATGGGGTAGCTGACCCTCTTAGTCCGTTTTTGCAAGAGTATAGGCATAAGATTTCGGCTTTGAAAATAGGATTTCCCCGCTTAATGAATAACTATTTGTTACCAATGAGGAATTTTTTCTCATCGGAAACCATAAATTTCATATACAATAGAAGAATTGAATAGATCTTTTTTTTTAGTTTTCGATATATAGATAGTGAACGACCTTCTTCCTTCCATTTTATACTATTCACTAGTACTGATCATTGATACTGGAAAATTTCTTTCCCTTTTTTTTCTACCAATGGTGATCTGAACGAGTCGCACATACACCCTAGTACATGTTCCTCGACGCTGAGGACATCCCCCAAGAGCGGGGGATTTCGTGACATTTCTGATTGGCTGTCTTGTGTTTCTAATAAGTTGTTTAATAGTTGGCATGTTGAATCGTATACATAATAAATGGGCTGGTTTAGATCGATCCTAACCGGATGATTATGAATTACTTCTCTATTTAATAGATGAATAGAATATTATTAAACCCGGTAATAAGTAAGAAGAGAAAATCGCAAAGTGGCGATTTGCTTAAACTTACTGCTATTTTTTTTTATTCAATCGCTACAAGATCAACAATTCCATGAGCTTGGGCTTCTGTTGCTGACATAAAAACATCCCTTTCCATATCTTCGGATACAACCCATAGGGGTTTGCCCGTTCTTTGTACATAAACTCTTGTGATGGTTTCGCGCAGTTTCAGCAGTTCTTCTGCTTCCAGGATAAAT